CAGGGAATATAAGATTTTCATGAGGCTGATCCTGAGCTGCCATCCACGCACGAATACCCTCGTTTAAAAGAATATTTTTGGTGTAGAAAGTCTCAAATTCAGGATCTTCCGCTGCACGGATTTCCTGGGAAACGAAGTCATAGGCACGTAGGTTCAGAGCCAGGCCGACTACGCCAATAGCACTCATCCATAAACCGGTGACGGGTACAAATAGCATAAAGAAATGTAACCAACGTTTATTGGAAAAAGCAACACCAAAGATTTGGGACCAAAAGCGGTTAGCAGTGACCATTGAATAAGTTTCTTCAGCTTGAGTTGGGTTAAAAGCGCGGAAGGTATTTGCACCATCACCATCCTCGAATAGAGTGTTTTCTACGGTCGCCCCATGAATAGCGCATAGCAGAGCCGCGCCTAATACTCCGGCAACTCCCATCATATGAAATGGGTTCAACGTCCAATTATGAAATCCTTGGAAAAAGAGGATGAATCGAAATATCGCTGCTACGCCAAAACTCGGCGCAAAGAACCAACCAGATTGCCCCAGTGGATAAATAAGGAATACGGAAACAAAAACAGCGATTGGAGCAGAGAATGAAATTGCATTATAAGGTCGCAATTGAACAGACCGAGCAAGTTCAAATTGACGTAACATGAAACCTATTAGTGCAAAAGCCCCATGGAGAGCGACAAAAGTCCACAGACCCCCTAATTGACACCAACGAGTAAAATCCCCTTGCGCTTCCGGGCCCCATAGTAGCAACAAAGAGTGTGCTAAACTATTGGCAGGGGTGGAAACTGCCGCGGTTAAGAAATTACAACCTTCCAAATAGGAACTAGCCAATCCATGGGTATACCAAGAAGTTACAAAAGTTGTCCCTGTAAACCAACCCCCTAAAGCGAAATAAGCACAAGGAAAGAGCAATAGGCCGGACCATCCTACAAAAACGAAACGGTCCCTTCGTAACCAGTCGTCCATAATATCAAATAGATCATTTTCTTCTTTAGTAACTCTACCAAGGGCTATAGTCATAGTGATCCTCCTATTCAATTACTTCAACCATTTCCGAGCACCTCATATCACTTCCAAGGCATACGATAGTTTAATTATCTGTGGACGATTTCTTTCTCGTTCAATGCCCTTTTTCAATGGTCTCGAAGATAGAAATTTTGCATTTTTATCTATGGGGTCACAACCGAGGTCGTGGTAAATCCATGAATTTGATTCGATTAGTTTTTCTTATACTATAGAAATAAACATTTGAATTCAGCATTATTCCATGACTCCTATTTCAAAGCCTATCCTTTAAGGGAAAAATGAAAATAAAAGTAACCCCTCTTTTCCCACTCGCTCTCTATTGCATGGGTGGAAGAACAAAAATAGGATTCTGAAAAAAAAAAGAAAGATATTGAAAAAAAAAATTGACTTTCGAAATAAATTTTTATGTGTAGCGGAAAGGAGTTGCGATTTTTTCTTATTCCTATAGAACATCTAGTAACAAGAATATGAAATCGTAAATAGCGAAAAATTCTTGCCTTGCGCGGTCTAAGTCTAAGGAAATACAAAAAATCCGCTTATACAATTTCATCTACATCGAATTTATATATCAGAATAGCGAATAGAGGCATCATTCAAGGAGTCAGGTCTACTTACTTTATATTTCTTTCCAATTTTATGGTGGGTTTGATAAGAATCCTTTTTGCTTTGTTGATAAATAATCAAAAAAGAGTTTTTGATTTTTTATATAACCTGTTTGTTTTATTATAACAAGTCCTATATGGAAATGCCCGCTGAAGAGAAAATCTATCTGATTGTTTCTCAGTCAATATCGAATTTTAGAAAGAAAAAACAAGAATTTTCTTCTTTTTTTTATTAACATTAATAAAAAAGAATATAACTAAAATGGAATTGGCAATATAATTTTTATGGGCTTTTGAAAGAAAAAGGAAGGATTTTTTGCAATCGTTATTTCTTGCCTCTGTCATATTACGGAAACCTTTCGATTTGGAACGGGGAGAGATGGCTGAGTGGACTAAAGCGGCGGATTGCTAATCCGTTGTACAATTTTTTTGTACCGAGGGTTCGAATCCCTCTCTTTCCGCCCCCTCGGATCATTTGGGACTTTCGAATTGGAAGGAATTCTGACCCCCGGATTTTCTCATAGATAAATGTACGAAACAAATCCAATTTGTAAGAAAAAATTCCAAAAAAAATTGGATTTTTACTCCTCACGCCCAGGATTACGTCCTGGGTCATTAGATAAGAATCCAAAGATAAAGAGGGAAACAAAGAATATCACTACTGTATAAACAAAAAGTTTGAGAGTAAGCATTACATAATCTCCAAGATTTTTTTTTAAGGAATAGATTACCCGTTTTTCCTTACCACACAGATCCATTAGGATGGGTTTTGTTTATTTTGACACCTAAAAATGCAAAAATCAATTCTTGCAATTTTTTTCAAGAATTGATTTCTAATAAGCACTCTTATCAATATCAAAAATTAGGTTAGGTATTGTGTGGGTACCTAAAGGTACCTGCTCAATGTAGGTGCAGGGGTAGAAAGGCTGATCCAAATTTATTGCTGCAGCTATACATTCAATGTAGAAGAATTTGAATTTTAGAATCGAAGGTTCATAATATAAGATAAGACTTCTCGGCTTTTATCCATTTTTCGAATTTTTTTGGAATGAATACATCATTCAATTTGGCAGACAGAGTAGTAAAGATTTCATCGAAAACTTACAGCAGCTTGCCAAACAAAGGCTAATAGAAAAAAGAGTACAGGTATGACAGGCATAACATCCACGATTGGGTTGAAAATGGCATAAGCTTCGGGCAATTTGGCGAAGAAAAAACTAGTCGGATAAAGAACAGAATTAAAACAGATACAGGTTAAACTAAGTATATTAGGCATAACAAGCATTTCGTTCTTGTAGAGTAGATAATTGGATTTTGATTGAGTTATTTTTCTAAGGGAAAAAGGAAAAGGCGGATTCAAAATCCTTTTTTCTTCGGACTTTCCCAAACGCAAAATACCTCCTTGTATTCGCACTCTCAAATGAGAATGGAAGAAATTCGACTTTCATATAATATCTTAATAGAATTCCATGTAATGATCAATGCATTTTTTGGATTCTATATTATCCGCATGTCTAGAATCCTAGCAAGAGAGTATCCCTCATTTTTTATGTAATTGAAGTGGGATTGACGAATAACAAAACAAATAAACATACTAGTGTTTATTAGTGTCGGATAAAACCCGAAATGGGGCGTGGCCAAGTGGTAAGGCAGCGGGTTTTGGTCCCGTTACTCGGAGGTTCGAATCCTTCCGTCCCAGATTTTTCTGATGAAACGAAAGATGAAATCGTATTGTACCCCGCACGAGACAAAAGAAAGTTTATTAGAGAGAATAATTATCTCTTATGAACTCTTAGATTAGATGCATTTCTAAGCATTCATTTTCTTTCTCAGAAAACATAATCAAGTGTCAAGTCCAGTCAAATTGAATATCTTTATTTTCATGAAAAATTTGGTCTATACGTAAAACACTGTATAAAAAATGAGACCTATCCCTTTATGATAGAGATAGATTTTTGTTGTATTATATTATTAGCAAAAAGGGTCCTTCTTTGGTTAAGCGAAAACGATCTCGATCTGTGATTCTTTAAATATCCAGAATGATCCATTCTGGTAAGGATAAGGTAAGAACTGTTCGTTGGATAGAATGGATTCCAAAAATCATACTTCTACTAATTTTTGATTTGGAGTTGCTTCTTTTAGGTAAAAGAAAGAATGCTATAAGTAAAAGCAAAGACCTTAATTTTACTTTACACGAAATGTGTTTTTTTTACTTCATTTTTTTCTTTCTTTTGGTATTCGAGTCGAAGAAGTACGAGAATTCTATAACTACCAAAAAACTTTCAATCTTTTCATTGGAATAGTTTATTTAGTTAATAGTTAATTGTTTTTGTTACGGAAAAATATATTGCTAATCTAATTCTAATATAGTAATTAAATTAATTAAATTTTTTTTTGAGGTTGATAGTTTATTTGTTGGAGAAGAATCGATCCTTCTCTTCTCATTTCAGGATTGACCATCTCGAGTCCTCTGTTGAGAATTGAAATTCAATAATAAATAAGTCTTAAGCAAACTTGTTTATTCGTCTTTTTCGAACTATGTTTCCTTCATATGATAGAATATGGGTTTAAATAAATTGGATCTTTGCGGAGTCTTCCCCGATAAATACTTATTTCTTTTATCCATATTTTTCCATAGATAGCAAGTTTGAATTAGTATACAAAAAACTAAACTAAACCAATGACTATTCATGATCCCATCCATATTGGATCAATTCCCTATACCACTTTGCAATGAAATTTGAGGAATGTTTGTTATGGTGAAACTTCGTTTAAAACGATGTGGTAGAAAGCAACGTGCGACTTGAAGGACATGATCGATTGTGGATTTTGCTATCCATCATTTTTCATAGTAATGAAAATGCTCTTGGCTCGACATAGTCTGTTCTATTCGTCCCGAACCAAATTTGCGCTGGGTTGTTTGTAAGTAAATAGTACACGATGGAGCTCGAGAGGACAGAGTTGATTTTTTATCAAGGGAAAGAATCTAGGGTTAGTGAAAACTAATAAATTAGGCCAACTTTGTCAGTCTATCCTTAATATAGAAGTCGAAAGGTTAAAATAAGAAGAAAGTCCAATTTTGGAAGATTGGAAAAACTCTTTCAATTAAAAGTCTATCAAAATCAATCGCTCATATTCGATTTCTATAGAAGAGGGAAATGCTTTATCGAAGGAAATAAGAAAAAAAGGGTATGTTGCTACTCTTTTGAAAGAAAAAAGAATAGGAATTCCCGAAGTAATGTCTAAACCCAAGGATTTCACAAATCAAAGATAAAGAATTCCGGAACAAGTAAACGCGATTTTCAACTGTCTCAACAATAAAATTGTCTCAACAATTGAATTGGATCAGAATAAGGAATAAAAGTAAATTCGTTCGAGATGAGACAAAGAAAAGAGTTTAGAGACGACTCAAAAAATTTCGAAGGATTTTTCCTTTTAAGTCTGTCAGTCAAAATTAGCCAACTTGAGTCATGAGTATAAATGAAATTTGTTTTTTCTGTAAGGAAATTAATGCAAGTCATAGTCGAATTTCTATCTACTTGTATTATAGACAGAAATTCGAATCATTTTCTCGAGCCGTATGAGGAGAAAACCTCCTATACGTTTCTAGGGGGGGCATTGTTTAGCTACATCTATCCCAATAAGCTGTCTATCGAATCGTTGCAATTGATGTTCGATCTCGAAGAGAAGGAAGAGATCTTCGAAAAGTAGGTTTTTATGATCCGATAAAGAATCAAACTTGTTTAAATGTTCCAGCTATTCTCTATTTCCTTGAAAAGGGTGCTCAACCTACAAGAACTGTTTATGATATTTTAAGGAAGGCAGAATTCTTTAAAGAAAAAGAAGGAACTTTGAGTTAATTGAAGAACTAAATGAATAAAAAAGTAGGAGAGGGATCACTAGTATCCCTCGTTGTCTAATTATTTAGACACAATTTGCCTCTTTCTTAGTCCTATTTTTGACTGGATTTATGTCGTGCCAATCCAACATAAGCCCTTATTTTATTTACTTTTTATATCTAATTTGTTTTCTTACCATTGTATTTCCATTGACAAAGGTCTATTGAACAAATAGAATTTGTAGATAGATAGGTCTCTTTATCCTCACTCCATATTAGGTTTTTCTGCCTACACTTCGCTCAAATGATAGGGTTGTCCCTCTTGCATGTACTCTCATACAAGATTTTTGGATTTCTTTAAATAGAAATTGCTAAAAAAATGACAATTTTGCCATCGTGATTGGAGCCGCTCTTTTTTTAACCTTAGTGAAATTTAACCGGACCTGTTCATTTTGGCATTTGAGTGTTTTTAATGGGGGATAAAATCTTTCTTTTGATGTCTTGCTAGTTCAATGTTTTGACAGGAGCGTGCGGTGTAATTCCATTGATTTTTGGGTTTCGATCGTATCTAAGATCCTATTTTATCTGGGTTGCTAACTCAATGGTAGAGTACTCGGCTTTTAAGTGCGACTATGATCTTTTACACATTTGGATGAAGCAACAAATTCGTTCAGACTCTTGGTAGAGTCTAGAAGACCACGACTGATCCTCAAGGGTAATGAATGGAAAAAATAGCATGTCGTAATAAAATCAAATTCTTATTTTTGATTTTTGGAATGGAATAAAAAAATTCCGATTTTCTGGGTCTAGTGAATAAATGGATAGAGTCGGGCTCCAATTCTGGTAAAATAAAAAGCAACGAGCTTAACTTCTTAATTGAAATGATTCCCCGATCTAATTAGACGTTAAAAATAGATTAGTGCCTGATGCGGGGAAAGGTTGGGTTTTCCTATGAGCGGACCCTTGATTTTTTCTTTGTTTTTTTAGAAATCCTAATTATTCTTGATTATGGATTGAAAAGGGATGTTATGGATTGAATGTGTAAAAGAAGCAGTATATTGATAAAGAGACTGTATTCCAAAGTCAAAAGAGCAATTGGCCTGCAAAAATAAAAGATTTGTTCTCTTTTGTAATTAGAACAAACATAAACTAATTGGATAGAAAAGGAAAAGATCTGTGGATTAGACTCCCTTTCTTTCCAGGGTTTGTATTAAAAAATGCAACACCCTGTTCTGACCATATTGCACTATGTATCATCATTTGATAAACCGAGAAATGCTTCCTCTTTCTGATTCAAGTAGAAATACAAATGGAAAAATTCGAAGGGTATTCAGAAAAACAGAAATCTCGTCAACAATACTTCGTCTACCCACTTCTCTTTCAGGAGTATATTTATGCATTTGCCCATGATTATGGATTAAATGATTCCGAGCCTGTGGAAATTGTTAGTTGTAATAACAAGAAATTTAGTTCACTACTTGTGAAACGTTTAATTATTCGAATGTATCAGCAGAATTTTTGGATTAACTCGGTTAATCATCCTAACCAAGATCGATTGTTGGATTACAACAATTTTTTTTATTCTGAGTTTTATTCTCAGATTCTATCTGAGGGGTTTGCGATCGTTGTAGAAATCCCATTCTCGCTACGAGAATTATCTTGTCCGAAAGAAAAAGAAACAACAAAGTTTCAGAATTTACGATCTATTCATTCAATATTTCCCTTTTTAGAAGACAAATTTTTGCATTTACATTATCTATCACATATAGAAATACCCTATCCTATCCATTTGGAAATTTTGGTTCAACTCCTTCAATACCGGATCCAAGATGTTCCATCTTTGCATTTATTGCGATTCTTTCTCAACTACTATTCGAATTGGAATAGTCTTATTACTTCAATGAAATCGATTTTTCTTTTGAAAAAAGAAAATAAAAGACTATTTCGATTCTTATATAACTCTTATGTATCAGAATATGAATTTTTCTTGTTGTTTCTTCGTAAACAATCTTCTTGCTTACCAT